GTCCAGGTCAATCAGAGGTTCGGCTTGTTGCTTCTCCTCCACCTTTTAGCGTTCTGGGCCCATGAAAAAATAAAGAAACCCGAAATCAAAAAGAAAGAAGAGAAATTGGGCCATGTTTCCCGAGAGAGGCCGCCTTCTCTCAGGCCAGCAGTCTTATACTTCTAGTCGACTGCTCTATGACGGGCTTCCCTGTATCCTGGGCTCTGCTCGCTCGTCTACGCTCCGACCCAGCAAGTAATAATTGAAAAACGATGTTTCCTTTCTCTAAAGAAAAAGTAATAAATTACCTTGCCTGCATTAAGATTTCAAACTTGTCGTCAAAAAGGCAATCAATCAGAATCAAGAAAAAAAAATGGAAATAGTGAATCAAGATCTAGATGGATCCCTATCTTTATCTCTATCCACGGGGATACCCTATCTATATGGATAGAAATCTATCTATGAATCGATCTAGACTATCCTCTATCCGGATAGATATGTCCCTATGGGCGACTACGCCGATCTTTATATGTTTTGGCCACGTCCGTTTCCGCTCCGAAGAGGAAGGTTTGGATCTTTCAATCTTATGTCGTGAGGGATGTGACCTATGTTAGGTCCATAAAATACTACAGCTTTTGGTGTTCTATGATTCACCTCCGAATAATGAGTAGGTAGTTCGATCCTTTTGATTCTTCTCTTCATAGTAAACTGATGGGGGGATGCGGAGCAATAGGTCGAATTACTATATAAAGAAGAGTTGTAAACTATAGGACTTCTTGTTCGAGTAGGAAGATATCGGTTTTTCTCGTTTCTTCTCTTCGATAAGAATAGGGATTTGAAATGATACAAATTCCTCTTCATTCTGTTGTGCTCAGCGAAGGAACTGCCTAAGCATACTTTTTCGGATCCAAACTTCTTTGTTCTTTCTAAGTCTTCTTCTTGCATAGAAGAACGCAACTGTTGCAAAAACCGGGATTTTAGTAGTAGGCGGCATCCCCTCTTAGTTTTGAGTAGGCGGAACCATTCAGTTTTGGTTCTTCTCCACATTCTTACCGGGTGATCCAGGAATTTGCCTATGATTTTTTCAACTGATATTTCGATATAGAAAGATCTCATTATTTCTTCACCGCGGATTATCGCGTCATTTTCTTGAAAAGATATTAGATCACCGTGGGAAACTTTAAAATGAGTAATGCTTACCATTCTATTATTCACACAAACCCTTCGATGACTTATCGGCTGCCTTGCTTGAGGAATAGTTTCACGAAAATGGAGACGAACCGGAATAACGTCCGATCTTGTTTCTGGATTGAGTAGAAAAGGGATATATGAAGTTCGTTCTGTTCCTCTGTGCATCTCGGTGATGGGTAAATCCCCATGAAAAAGGGGCAACTTTCGTGTAGTTTGTGATTGGATGTAACTGTTAAGATTTTCTCTCGGATAAATCTTTCTCTTAATAGATCTCTTCTTGTTCCTCAATCTTCGGAGAATGCGGCGTTGTATTATTGTAAGTTCTCTGTTCCGAACATTTCCTGAAAGTAGACGACAAGTTTGAAATCTTAATGCAGGCATTTCCTATCTCGTTGAATCAGTCTTTTTCGCCACATCGGGGCTATGGGAATCGAACCCATTTTTCCATCCACGGCCCCCCCACGAATCACGAGCAAGAACGAGACTACAACGCTAGAATAAAGGAGCGTTGCCATTTCTCTTCTCTCTTTCTTTATACGAAATTTCGATTGTTATACTAAATTCTCTTTCTTTTTTTCCCCTTTCCTATCAGCAAGAAAGAGGCTTACTCTCTAAACTAAAGCGAGTGAAGTGAACCGATCCTGCGACCCGGTTTTTGAAGATTCGAGCCCCTTATCGTAACGACTCAGCGCTTTGAAAGCCTGAACGTGGGTAGCATTGGATTAGTGAGCGGTGTGACTTTCTGCCATGCCAGGGATGGAGCTCTTTACACTTTAGTTGAAATCCTTATTAAGTAAATATTGGTATCCAAGTGGGAGGAATAAGCGCAATAGCCATCGAGTCAATACCCCGACCCCGCTCTTTAAAGAAAAAAGACCAGGCGAACGGGAAATGATTTAGATAGAAAATCCCTTCCATTTCCGCTGCTGTTGTTCACGACTCCGTTGCTAGTGGACTGATTTCTAGGGCTAGAAAGGAATAAGTCTTAGCCTTAGCGGAGTCACTTCCAGATTCATTTCTTTTTTAGGGAAAGAAGCCGGCGCAATCTCCTTAAGTTAAGCGCTTCTTGCTAATGTCCTTAAAATCAAAGGAGAGAAGGAACCTGAGGGTATCAATCAACATATAGATATAAAGGATATGGCATAAGGATGAGACTAGCTTGTAGCGTTCACGTGGTGAAGGTTGAACTTGGGCCTTGGCTTCGGTTCCAGAGATGGGTTCTGTGGCGAACTCGAGTTGAATAAGCTCTTCTTTTATTGATAGAATTGCTGAGGAACTTGACCTCGATAATGCCTCCCACGACAAAAAGGGAAAAATCCTCGAGGTCATGGAAAGTCTAACTCGGAGGAAGGGCCAAGATGGCCTCAATTCGGGTCAAAATGGCGCGGCAATGTTAACAATTTTTATTGAGGAATGGGAATCAAAAAGATAACTGTTATTTGCAAGATTTCACTAGCCCTTTCAAGAACATTTATAACAGTGAAGAATGGGAACCACCCATTGTATTTTAAACAAGGACCACCCCGAAGCGATAGTGAATCTACGAAAGGGCTAATCCCCGAAAATGCCCCTTTCCTTGAAGTTGGGGTTCAAAATCCTACTTATTTTCTCGATTCTAGCTATAGTGAAAGTAGGGGCAGGGGATCTGGATCTTGAAGAGCGGATTGGATCCTTTTTTCGATAAAAAAATTCTATCCCCAAAGGGGCGACTCTTGATGGAGTTGAAGCGTCTAATGCAGCTAAGTCCGCTACCCGAATTGCTCCTTTCAAAAAGGTAACTATAAGGCATTGATGTTCCTGAACCTTATTTAGGCAGGGAGTTGGGGTACCCAATAATAAGTAATAAGGATGAATTGCGCCTGAAAAAACATGAGTGAATTGAGTTCGTGAGCGACTGAGTTGTGGCAGCTAACCCGCATGCAGTTGAGTCTTTAAATATAAGTAGTAGTGCATGAAGGCCAAAAAGAGAAGTACGAAACCCTAATGGGGTCGCCCAGCATGACCCAGAAAACGAGGATTGAACCTAGCATTTAGAGGAAAGCTACTTCAACCCAATCACTGATAGAGGAAAGACTACTGGCCATTCTTAAACAAGTTACGTGAAGAACAGGCGAAAGAGACTCAATACAACTCTTAGGAAAGGAAGAAGTTGCGAGTAGAGAACTATCAGAGAGGTTTCCTCCTTCCAAGAACAAAGGACTCAGAACAGTAACATAGAAAGAAGAACGGCAGTAGGGGGTTACCTTAGGCAAAAAGAAAGACAAATGGGGCATTCCCTTTTACACAGAACTGAGACAAGCAGAGCACATTCTATAAGGGAAATCCACAAACGAAGGGAAAGCCGGAAGAAGGTCATTCATTATTGAAGGACCGACAAGCTCCACCGAATCTAAGTTATCTGATCCAGTTCCAGACAAGATGCTTATTAGATCCAGAACCCTCACCCGATCATAACCACTAACCACTCAAGGGAATGGAGTTCGCTCAAAAAGGTCTTTCTTTAACCGAAACATCGGAATAGAGCGGCTCTTACTAGATAACTTAACTAGAGGAAAAGGAGAGTAGTCTTCCTAGGCATTGTGAATCGGTCTATCTCGAGTTTCTTGTTCCAGCTTACCGAGAATGTGTTGTTCCTCTCTTCCCTCTTCAGTTAATGTGCAAAAGATTGGGATTACTTTACCACGCTTTCCGAATTATTCCACTTTCTTGACCAGCTCCTGGCTTAGAGGTCAGCTTATGAGACAGCGAGCTTACATCATCAAACTACCAACTTTGCCGAGGAAGGAACAAAAAAGAGATACACACCGAACAGCTACACTGATCGGGCGTAACCCCTTTCCAATACACCTACCTTTATATGAGCACGCAACAGGATCTCTCTTCGAAGGCCTCTATGCCTGTTCTCGAATCCGCAGCAATAGATGAGTGCGATTGAGCTTGCCTTTCTAAGGCCGGTTGATCTGGTCTTTCCAGTTATATTACATGTATAGAATGACATCCGTAGTTCCTTTATCAGTGATATGGGCGCATGTTCCAGCAATAAAGAATCTCCCCAATCGACTTGACTTCCTGAGTGCCCGAAGGGAAGGGGACACGGTCGGACGTGGGCATTTCAATAATTCATATTTCCTGCTCGCCGTTATGCTATGTTATGTTTCAGTGCCATGATGGTCTGCCAGTGGCATGGTCTTTCGTCCATGTACATGTTTTTCATGAATATTCATATGCCTAAGTGAAAGCACCCTTCCCTGAAGCTTCCCTGCCTTGCTCTTCTAAGTCCCTTTACAGGAAAGCGAATAGGTATCGACTCCCGCCTCTAATTAAGTAGTAGTGCCTTTCATTGTATGAGAGTAAACTCCCTTGGTTAATAAAAAATATGCAAAGGCAGATACGGGAAGAGACTTCAAAAAAAATAAATAAATTAGATTAGGCGCTAGCTTAGGGGCCCATTCCTAAAGCCATGAGAGTTGGTCAGAAAAACGTTATCCTAGACTATATTGAGGAGTAAGGAATGGGCTTCCATGACAATGAGGTCATTCTTGCATGGGCTTGCTTTGATGATGGGTAGGCTTGGGTCTTTCATTCGGGCCCTATTGGGGCACCCTGTGGGCCAATGCGTATAAGCTTGGGCTTTATTAACGTGGCTCATTTGACGACTCAGTACATGGATGTCACGAGTCTATTGGCATAGAATATGGAATCTTTTCCACGTAAGCTGGTTGTACAAAGTTTGTTTGTTCATACAGGCAGTGTGATTTGGGGATCTTTTGTTTGCTCCGCAAGGTAGGTAGCCAGAGCCAGCCAGTTTTTCATTAAACAGGCAATGATAGTCTTCAACTGCAGAAAAGTAGTGCGGAGAACTAGTAAGAATTGTGCCTGCCATCCAATTCGTACTGCATGGCGATATTACTCTACCACTCTATAAATGGAGGCTCGATAAGTGTCTTCACTTCATCAAATGAAAATCAAAGAAATTTAGTACTAGCACGTATGGCTATGGATGCTGCAAACAGGCTTTCTGCAATTGCTGCCGAAATGGGGCAACTGCAAAATGAAATTCAAGAGCACCGTAGAGTGCTAAACTTCCTTTTGAGAAGTGTTAGAACAATGGATCCTGCAAGGAAAGAAGCGCGCATTCGCGCTACCAGAGAGCGCATAGAGGGTTTGGAGGAGAGGCAGCAAGCGCTGCGGGCGGAGCAGGAAGACCTAATTGTGCGTGCTGTCACCGGGGAGACTAGAATAGAAGAGTCCGTCGACTCTTTTTAGTTTTAGAAGGTTTAAATTTAATAAGTGTCTGGAGACGCAAAGTAGTGTGTTTTAATGTAGGGTCTTCTTTGTCTTTTTTAGTGGGGATCTACTCCGATGCTTACTGGAGATAGACTCCTATCCTAAGTAGATTGCTTTTATTTGGTGTCTTTGCATGTATCACTAGTAGTCTTCAATGCTTATGTATAATAATAAGTACTTGTTCGTAAGTGCTTCAAAGACAAGACCTATAGTTATTTAAAAAATCCATAGGTATATCTTCTTAACACAGTACTGGAATACTTATATCATAAAAGAAAGGAGCTTTCTCTCTAACTATTTCATAAGAGAAGAAAGCGTAGAAAATAAAAGGCCTTATACGTGTCAGGCTGGTTGATCTAGTTGCTTGTAGTTTTCCTTTTCTTCATTGAGATTGGGTTAGTGAAAAAGGCCAATTAATTGGTCAAACTAAAGTCTAAATCATTATTTAAATGAAAACAAACATGATTCACTCCTTCATTGGAAAACTGAAAATGGTAAGCGCTACTTTTAACAACGAACGTCGTCCAGGCAAACGAACAGAAGCAAGTTCTCATAAGTCGAATGTAACATATGGTAGCAACGACAGACTGATTAGCAAAATCATTCCAATGGGAGGGAGTGCGCGGCTCCCAGCACGACAACAACTGGAATGGAAAGAAAAGATCGACCTCATATATCCAAAGCGTTTACATGGGCTGCGGCAGACAGGATTCTCCCCTTTAAACATAGCGCCGAGAGCGCCAGTTACAAACATACCGTGGCTCCGGGCGATACCAAAGCAAGCACAACAAGGACAGAGGGCTTGGGACCCGAAAAAGGAGAGCTTTTTTCAAAACACTAAAAGGCCGGACTCCGCCATTAGCGTGGAGAACGGACTGAGGGATCAACTCATTACCAATATAATCAACACGATGCCGCAGTTAATGCCTCCTTTGATAATTGGATACCTTCTTTGGCTTTGGGAGCAAAGTGCTGCAGGGGAAATATACATAATATTACGGGAATTAACGGTGGGATCTCTTGAATCGAACCCATAAATACAGACCTTGTTACTTTGGCTCAGCAAATGGGAGAAGCAAGCAGTGCTAGTGAAAACAATGAAATGACTAAAGCCCTAATTAAAGCGGCCGAAGGGGCCAAGGAAGAAATCAAACAGCAAGCAGCTGCTACTATGCCGGTCGAAAACAACCCGCATCAAATCGCCTTATGGCTCGCCGGTATACTGTTAGCTGTTGCTATTGCCTCGATAACGAAGGGGGGATCATCAGGAGGATAGAGGATTAGCAATGCCTTATAGAACCATTAGGATTGGGCAATGCCCTCGGGGAATAAGAGATCCACCGTCATTTTTAAAAAGAAAGAAGGGTTCCAGTTTCGAGTGTTTCAGTCACCTTTCCATGGCTCCCTTATGAGAATTTGTCCTCAGCAACTACACATTGAGTAGGCGGTAAAGAAAAAGGCCTTACTCCATTCCTGACGACTATAAACATCGGCGCAGCATGGGAAAAGGGCTCCTCCCCGAACATGCCCGTTTTTAAGGTGGGGTTAAAAGTATTATAAGTCCGGACTCTCTTCCTAGAATTGGAGTTGGCGCTTTCCTGTTGATGCGACGGTAAGTAACTCTAGATAGAGAAATGTCGTAAAATAAGAAGAGGACTTCTCTTTGGCTATAAGATTGAGTTAGTGTTCAGGGCAAAAAAATGGTCATTTTAAAAGGGAAATCAAAACGCAAAAACAAGTTGGCATGACTACTCCGTGCTCGTTGGCTCAGCTTTCGGTAGAGATTTGAAATGTATATAGGGAGTTGTCAGATTCTTCTCGTTTTGGATTTGATGAGTCAAGGGTAAAGGAAATTCAACAAACAAAAGGTAGTGGCTGGAAGGTATGTTTTGTCACCACTTAAGGTTCGGGCCTTCGCCAAGGACCGGCTTGGGCTTGATTTACCGGAATTTTTGCTTCAAAGAATGCGGCACGGATAGCTTTATTTGACAATTAGCTGGAAGTCGGGTATGCCTATTCAACATAAACTAAGGCGCTGGGTAGATCGTAGATTGCCGGGTAAGAAATTCACTGAAGCCTATGTTACCGACTTTTGTTTAGAGAACTTAGAGTTAGGACATGCCAGTCTCCGATTATATTTTCGTTATTTGATGTTTTTTGAATAAGATTCCCAGACTAATAAATGTTCTTTTTTTTTTTAAGCCGATTTCACCCTCTTTGCTTGGGGAAAGGCTCTCAGTTCTCCCAGCTAAGAGTAGACGACGAGAATGGCACTTGTGCCCAGAAGTCATTAAAAGACCGTTCGCCAACTACTCTACTATTGATTGATCACCCGTTAGCCCCAAAATGGAAAGATTCAGGAAAAGCCGATTGGCGGCATCAGACTATTCAGTGACAGCTTCTGATGAAGCGAAACGAAAAAAGCCTTTTTATTGATAGGTCAGGCCTTCAGAAAGACTTGTGCCATCTTAATCCTCTAGTTTTCACTCTTCTAGTTTGCCGCGGACTCTGCTCTTAGAGTCGATTCCTACTCTCGAACAGAAAGAAAGCAGGTAAGCCCTTATTAAAAGAAAAGCTTTGAAGCTGAGAGACTATTGGTAGTGAGAGAAATGTCATCTAAAGAAAGGCAGGTGCCATCCCCGCTGATTAAAGGAAAAACTCTTCGCTGGGAAAACTCTGAAGGCCTTTCTTTCCTCTTTTACTATTTTTGGCTGACTTAGTCTAGAACAGGGAAAAAGCCTGACTTAATTCAAAGGAAGAAAAGACAAGCAAAGTAAAGACCAGCGACACTTCCTCTTCCGGTCCGGAGGCTGAATCTTATAGTTCTCCCTCTTATCTTCTGCTTACTATTGAAGTGGTTTTTCAACCGTTGCCTCGACTTGGTTAAATTTCATTTGTATTCGCTCAAATTCCGGCTGAATCCTCTGCCGGTAAATCACCTTGCAGTTGGAGTGAAATCTGAACCCGAAGTGGGAGCCAATGTAACTGAATCCAAACGCCAATTATAGCAAACTCGGTCGAAAAAAGTCTGACTTAATGTAGCCATTCATCCGTCAAACTCTGCAGAATCTTCTTTAGGCTGATGACTCTTTTTCCAGGATTCCTAGTAAAAAACTAGCCCGGAGTGGGACCTTTAGCTCTGCTCTCAGAATTGGAAGTTCATACTTCGCTTCGAGACACTCAGTCTTTCCCCGATTTAGGGAACTTAGTCCTTGGGGGTGGGGGGGAATGCCACAGGTCTTGGCTCTCTTTAAAAAAGAAGAGAAATTGCCATCGGCCTTAGATCTCTTTCTCGGTCGAGGTGGGAGTAGGCTGTTCTCTAGAACTGGATGTTGAATTTTCAAAAAGATGATAGGAATAAAAACTTGCTACTAGTTTTTTTTGGTACTTGGGAATAAAGAGGGGAAAGATAGCATGTCACAAGAGCGAGGCGAGGATGAAATGAATGCTTTTAGAATGGGTTGGTTTGGCCACCAAGTACATTTGCTTATGAAAGAAGAGCAGCTTATTCTGTAACAGCGGAATTGCCTACTTCTCTTCCTAAGATGCACACTAGATGGGGCATTAGCGCTCTTCTGTATTACTTTCTTTCCTGTGCTAAAATCATTCCCTCAAAACATAAATAGGATCTCCGCCTTCAAGGAGGCTTGCTATGCGATATCCTTTAGGGCTTACTCGACTCTAGATAGCCTTTGGAACCAATTCCATTAAGCCTAGTGACATCAATCCCCTTAGTTCAAGCGCAAGGGAATGGATCAAAGAATACATTGCCAATACCGACATCGGAATCAAAAGTAAAGGAATCAGTCCCGCTCGGATAATCGGCTTCTCCTCCCTTTGATGGTATGAGGAATGAAAAGCGGAAAGGCTCTTGTCTCCTCCCTCAAAGCCTATTCGATAGCAGCTTGTACTCTGATTTCCTTTCAGACAGGGCATGAGATGCACCTTCTTCTCCTATTGATTCAATTCCTTCATTGAATGTGTAGTAAGAATGGCTTGTGCAAGAATAGGAAAGATTGGAACTTAGCCCTAGATTCAGTATCTGGTATGAGATGAGTGTATGGTGATACACATTTCCAAAGAGAGAATGGAGGACTGAAAGAAGTTAATGGAGGCTAAGGAGCTGCTACAATAGCATTAGCGCTTCCAGGCACGCTTGCCTATCACTTCTGCTTCCTTCATCCTACTCTACTTCTCTTTCTTTCATGCTACGGCTGCTTCTTTCATCCTGATGAGCTACCCGAAGGGGCATTCCTCCCAATTGCTTCTTGCTAGCACAGGGAATCTAACTCATTTTATGCCATCGGTCTATGGCTTTCTTTCCTTGTGAATATGGCTACTTTTCTGTATACAGGGGAAGTGCCCTTCTTTTTTTCATGCTATTACTTTAATTATCGAAAAGGGTAGGCAGGTATGAAGTCTTTCTTCGATTCAAGCTAACGCACTTTTGAAGTAAGCAATTAAGTCAGCTTGGCGAACTATCCAGAAGGCGAATCCGTAGATAGATAGACTCAAGGAGCTTTATAACATCCTTTGCTGGGACAGATTGCTCTCCCTTCGGTCGAGGGATTAAAGAAAGGAGAAGAATCTCTCTCATGTCGATGAAATTAGTACCCTACAAATTAAATAAATCTCGTTAGCCCTATCATAGACCTCGACTTGGCTCGAAGGGAAGAACTTAGGACTTACCCTAGGACTCCAGCCCCTAGCCTACAAAGAAAGCAAATTGAAACTCTATTGCCCTCGACTGTAACGGATAAGAAGGAGATGGAACTAAACAGGCTTAGGCCCTTTTCCTCGGGAATGCAACTACTAAGTCGAGCTACTTCCTTAGGCCGGTTATTTCCTTTTGCTTGATGCTTTTACTTTTCCTTTTCAAAGCAAATTTCCTCGCTTCCTTAAAAAAAGAAAGAAAGGAATTGTGTATTCTTATTTTCCGAGAGAACTCTAGAGAAATTCTTGATTGCAACAGCTTACGAAACCAGCATCCAAGGAATCCTCGGACAAGATGGTCGTAAAAAGTGTAATGAATAGGAAGTAAGTCGGAAGGCCAAGAGAGATAGCCGTTCCAGCTGGGTTAGCAGAAGAGAAGAAGTAGCAGAATCAGTCGACTTGCCCACACTGCGTCTTTTTTGAGAGAAAAGGTCAAGGGCCTAAGTAACTCTCGAAAGTCGTCTTTTGTATCGCGTCAATAGAAATGAAATAGATAATATCATTGCTTGAAGAGTTTCATTGTCGAATTGATCTCGGAATTGGATCCCTATAGTAGCTGCTGCCCAAAGGTTCATTCCTTCCCTACCCTATTTAATAGGTGTGTTGACAAAAGGAAGGGTGTAACCCAAGGGGCACATTGCTAGAAGGACACATTTCAACTCTTACCATTACTGAAAGCAAGGTTAGCGTCCTTATGAGTCGGGCACAGCTAATATCTTATTTGAGGAAGAGTCCGATCTATGATAAGAGATCTCATCATCGGATGATGTAATAGCCAGACTAAGTCTTTCCAACCAACTTCAATTGTGAGGCATCCTTATCCTTTTATTAATAGACTGATCCGGGCGGGTTGGAGAGACATCTGCCTATAGATAGAGTGAAATAAGGAAGACATCTTTCCAGTGGGGAGGGCCAATCTTCTCTTTTATGTTAAATTAGTCAGTTTTAGGTTTGATCTCTATAAATGTTACACCTAATGGGCTGCGCCCAAACCATTCTTGGCTTTACAACTGCAGCGCCTACGGTTGTTGATGAGCTTTCTTCCATTTATAGGGTAATGCGGTGATTACAGAATTCCGTTGCACTAATGTGGATCATAAGCAAGAAAGAGAATTCATAACCGTGTCAAATAAGTGAATTTATCCAGTAGTTGAGTCATTCTTGATTGAAAAAAGGATTCCTCCAGACAGAAAGCATGGAAGAAAGAAAGATGCACAAAGAAAGAAAAGAAGGGCGCTAATAAATGGAAATGCTGCACGGACCCTATGCAGCCTCTAGAGGTTCTCTATCAGACGGTATATCTACCAGAGGTGAATACCCCATCCCTAAAGCCTAAAGCAGAAGAATAAAGGAATTTAGGAAAGGCTAAAATAGGGGCATACCCAGCTGAAGAAGTCAAGCCCGCAGAGCAGTCACAAAGAATAGGTTTTATTCACTGGAACAAGAGGAACAAAACTCAATCCCCGTTCGGGTTCCAATCTCCTATTCCGAAATAGCTACTCTGTCCGAAGCTGCTAAAGCTAGAGCTAGACCGGATGAGCTCATCTCAGTCTCCCCCATTTTAGATACGGTGGGGGAATCGGACTTATCCATGGTTAGTCAACATAATAGCATAGGCCCAGAAGCCCAGGTAGCTCGGCATGGGAGGAAAGGAATATCCCTGAACTAATGGTCGGCCGCTAACTCTATAATCCTGGGTTAAGCCCCTTCCCCGATAGTCCAACATCGTCCTATCCACCCCCCCTCTCTCTTAAATTAAAGGACCTAGCCTCTAATTATGGTTATTTCACTCTCAATCGCGCTATCCCTCATCATTGATTTACAAAACTGCCCTCTATCTCATCTTGCATCCGAAAGAAGTGACAGCCTGCCATGTTGATATTGCCAGAAGAGAAGAAGGCATATCTAAGATAGGCCTATTTGAACTATGCCTAGCTGCCGAGGGAGAGGTAGACTGTGCCAACTACTATGACTATTCTATGGTTTAGCCGTTAGCTGGAATAAGTGTACTCAACCGTGCTAACCTTCGCCTCGTGGCTCGATCAAGGCGCTATCGCATTATCTGAAAGAGCGACTATCCCGTGCCATCTGTTGCTCTTGCCCTGTGCTATTATGAGAATAAAGAAGTCCCCTACTCCCGTACCTCACGCGCTATCCTCTATTCCATTATGTATCGCCGCTAGCTCATACCATGTGTCTTTGAACCGCTATTGCATTCCTCTGTGTCCGGATTAACTATGCTATGGCTAACTGAACTAGGACCATTGGAAAGAGAGAATCTATTGCCTGTCCAGAAGTAGCTTATGTCATGTCGTGCTACGAATGAAAGAGGTCCCTACCCTCATGCCTAGCTCCCGCAACCTGTAAATACGAGGCTTTCAGATGTGCTACTTCGGGGAGAAGAAAAGAAAGGGATGGTAGTCTCACTGCTTATGGCTCGCTTCCTCTTTTTTAATCAATTCCTGGTTCACAGGCGAATAAAGCAGCTATCAAAGCTATGCTTGTCAATCGAGTACTCCTTCCCTCGGAATTGCGGGTTCTTTGACTCTCTTCCAATGAGTAGACTGGAAGACCATGCCTTGCGAGCACCTTTTCCTCAAATTCTTTGATTTTCTGCAATACGAGATTGAATGAACTGATACAAGAAAAGAGAAGCGGTGGTGGAGCGAGGATCCGAAGGTAGTTTACTTGCTTACTTGTTAGAGTAAGGAAGCTAAGCGCTAGATTCTCAGTTTCAGTTCCATTCCCAGGGTAGTAAACTGCCTTCTTGTAGAAGACCGAGTCTACCCTTTCTTCTTTGACACCGATTCCATTATAGGACTTCAATGCTTACTTGATTAGAGTAAGGAATATATAGCTAAGGAAGCTAATCTTTAGATTCAAAATGATCACCATATCTCGAATCCTAGAGATGATAACAAATCAACTGACTTGTTAGCTAAGATAGCATCCACCGTGGGCATTCCCCCAGTGGTTCCCTCCTCATGGTTGGAACTCATACCTCGATGTCAAGGTCAAGGTAGAAATGGTGCCGGCGATCAAAGGCGAGATGGAATCTCGCCCTTGAAGATCCGTTTCACTGAGCACCCGGGAAAGCGGAATTCTAGAACCCAGCTCCCACTGCATTGAATGATTACTCCCAGAGGCAGGCCAGATCTCTCCACCGGCAATCAAGACCCCGATTCAATTGAATAGAACTCCGTCCCTCCCTGAAAGAGAAACCATAAGATTGTCAACAGAGAGAGGCACGGCTACTCCCTGAAGGAGGAACAGACAGATAGATGAACAACAGAGGAAGAAAGCGACTAATGACTGACAGCTAACAAGACTAAGAGCGTAAGGCGCGCCCTATTAGTAAGGCTACTAATGAGAAAGCGCTATTACCCCTTAAGCAAGCAACGGCCTTCAAGCCCCTAGTAAACGCGCTAGGAAGCGCGCCAGCGCCTTTACTTTAATTTAAGGCTCCTTCGGACAAGTAGGCATGACAGCTCTAGCTCTATAAGCTCAGGCAACTAAAGCAGCTAGTCAGGGCAGGCAGCTCTTGCAGCTAATTACGCTCGGCTTGGAGTAAGTCGTGAGACCTCTGAATCTTCCCTAAAGGAGTGAACACTTGTAGCATCTGAAGGGGCTGCTTGCAACGAGGAGCTTCCATAAAGAAGTGTTCGTCTATACAGGGTTCAACGGCTTGTTTGTCTCAGTAGGTCCTTTAGTCGCTTCTGCCTTCCTGGCTTTCGGACTAGTTGCTAAGTTGTCTAATAACCTCTTCCCTTGGCTTTCAGACTAGTTGCTCACTCAGGCAGTTGTTCTCGGGTAGCCAGCTTTAGCAGTTCGGCTTGAAGACGACGACTCTACGCGTCGTTGCCAAAAACCTACTCTTTCGCTTCCGTTAGCTGAGGACAATAGGAACTTGCCTGCGCGCGCCTTACGTAATAGGGGCTTTTCAGCCCTACGCTTGCAGGTTTGGCTCCAGGCTCCAACTCGATCTTGTGGTAGACTGCCCCCTAGTTGCCCAAGCGCCGCCTTCCCTTTCAGCGAGCGCTACCCTTGCTCCACTATTCGTATGCTTCGTCTCTATCTTCAGATTCGGCTTTAGCTGCTTCGGATGCTTCTATATCCTATCTATGTTTGTTTATGAATCTCTTTCTTCAAATTCCGCTTTTGAAGGTTGATCCTTCAGCGGACCTTTCTTCGGCTTCCTTCCAACCTTTACTACCTCTCTTTCATTCTTCTCAAATCCTCCTCCTCTTCTATGAAGGCAGTCGAGGGAAGCGGGTTATGGGCTGCCCGGGGAGCAGAATCGGGTCAAACATCGATAGGGAGAAAGAGGTAAATGACTCTTCCTTTCCTCCCGATTGGCAATGATATCTTTTTCTTCCTCATTCTGATTTTTGTTTTCGTATCATGGATCTTGGTTCGCGCTTTAATGCTGCAGGAAGGGTCCAGCGCTCGTAAACTAGAAATATCGTAATATAAGTACTATAATGTTCTTCTCGATATTCTTTCCATATAGGGGCTAGGTGTACCATTAGAAAGCAGTAGTTTTGTCAAGCAAGGTTTCCATTTCAGATACTATCGTATTACTCCGTTCTCTCTCATTTATTTTCTTTTGGGTGGATCATCTAGGCCTTTGATGCGCTCCTTCATCAGTTCTGGATTCTTATCCATTAAATCAGGAAACATTGTCCATCTCTTTCGTCTTCCTTTCTACTCGTCAGTATTAGGTATCTTCTCGTCAGTCTTAGTTTTCTCGTCTAATGTTGGCTTCTTCTCAGCATCAAACTGAGATTTGATCTCTTTGTATCTCTCGGCTATCTCTCTTTCTCTCATAGAGAATTTCTCATTGAGAATGTTATTTTCAGTCTGTAGTTGTATTACTTCATTCCTTAGTGATTTAATCAGTACTTTACCAAAGTGATCTAGGCAAGACAAGTCTATGATATCAATTGGATCAGTATCCACCCATACATCTCCGTGATATACTGGTATCCTCTTGGTCCCCAGCTTAATCCCAAGCCTGACCAATCTATCTTTCTTGATGATGTTAAGAGTGTGCCAATCAATCCGGAAGTTGGCTTCCACCGCTACCTGTTCTGTACGAGATGGATCTGCGTACTGTGACTCAAACCATTCTGGACTGACCTGCTTTTTCGCTGGTCCCTTGTACTTTAGTACATTGGTGCCATCTTTTGCGATGTAGAGATAGGATTTCGGTGCTAAAAAGTATCCTTTCATGACTCTGTCCTCTAGCTTAAACTTACCTAAGACAGAAGAAGAAATCACTTCTTTAGGTAGTGGCTTACCAAGCACAACTGAGTCAGTGTCCGTGTAGTAGCAGTCCTCTCTTGAGATATAAGGGTACATATAGATCCTAGCTGAGGCAGTGATCGCAGCCGCTAGTTGGACAGCAGAGATCTTCGGTGGCTTCCAATAATCAGAGCCCATCTTGGTATTGCTATGGTAGGCTGCGATGTAGTAGTTCTCGCTAAGCATATCAGCGAATATCAACTCACTATTCCTGATCAAATCTTTGTATCGATCTTTATCGCAGACCTCGGTTATCGTGCTTTTTGGGTTAATGCCAAATCTACCGTAGAGCGAATTCATAAGGATCTTGTACACATAGGCCAATGCCTCATTACCTGATTTCTTTGCCTCTAACCTGCTCTCAAAGAGTGAGCTAACAAAGTCCCTGAATGGGCTTTCCATCCTCTCAAAGAGGTAGCCTGTGATTGGGATCACAGTGTAGCCTAGGCCTCTTGCATACTTTAACTCCTCGCTATAGTACACTCCAAGAAATTCCCCGGTTGGGAAGATGAGAGTGTTCTTCTTGTCTCTAAAGGGTAGAAATGGCTTCTTGATAGTCTTCGGACATACCACATATGCCTCAATAAAGCCAAACATGCTATCTAAGTCCTTGCCTTCCAGACTACCATGCCAGACTGGCTTACCTCCAGGCATTTGAAAGGTCTTCATGACATAGGGATATAATGAGTTCACGTCGTAGTAGTATAGATTCTCACCATAAGGTTTATAAACATCCGCATGGCCTCCATAGTAAGCACGACGAATGAAGGTGTCTTCGTTCTGACTTGGAATATGGATTGGCCATTTGTCTGGATCGTAATAGTTCATACGAAAGATAGTGAGAGCGAGCGAGGAAAGGCTTCTCTTGCTCTCTATGTCCACCTTGTACACCTTCCAATAGATCTCTTGAGCTTTTTGCATTACACCTCCAAGGAGAAGGATGTCCTGCTTCATATAGTCTAACAAGCTTTTTTTCATACTTGCCAGATTTGACTGTCTCACCTCTTCATATGGGATAGAGCCTTTCGGGCCAAGACCCGGGCATAGATTCTTAGCAAGGGCGCTAAGTTTGCCAGGGAGTAGATTCAAGGAGTCTCTGAAGCGGAATAACATCTTCTTACCAGAATAGACAGGTAACTCGTAAAGCCTATGGTTCCTCATAAGAGGTTTTAGCTTGTAGCTCTTGTGATGACATGCTAGGTGCTTAAGCAAGAGAATTCCATCGAAACGAGAGAAGTTGTGGAAGTAAATAGTTAATGTTTTTTGTTCTTGTCTAACTATCGTAGAAATCCTTAATACCAAGTCATAAAGTACCTTAGTACTCCTTTCTTCAAAGGAATCCAAGATTATAGAGTAGTCTTCACTGAAGTAGGTATCAATCATAATATCATTGATCTCTTCACCGGGACGAACCATCATGAGACCAGCAGCATAAGGCTTATGAACGTTATCGATCAGTATAGTCTCGGTATCGGCTACCATGAATGCTTTCAGCTCTGTGCGAGATGGTTTGAGTGCTGTGATATGGGTTGGATGGCTACGCTTACGCTTACGATTTCGGATCTCTCTTGCTCTTATTGGCTCAATCTCATCACTCAATCTGTCTGGAATGATTTTTGAAAGTATGCTAAATCTATCCTCAGAAGATAAGACCGGCCTATCCATCTTTTTGCCGTCCACATAGACTCGGATCATGAGTCGAACTATCAAATCCCCGTCGTAGATTTCCGCATATTTAAGAATATATCGATATATATGAGCATAGACCTCATTCTTTGGAATTAACTGGTTATCTGGATAAGTCAAGGGGATAGCTGGACCTATCGTAAATAGGATCTCCTCTCCGTAAGATCGAATCATGGTATAGGAAATAGTGAACTTACCATATCCATCTAAGGATGGGTAAGCAAACTGGTTTAAGAGATCCATGGTCACATCACAGAGTAGTTCAACTTCGTTAACCATAGAGTATGGTTCTTTGAACCAATGCGAAGCAATGATTAACCCAGGATGCGGATCTTGGTGGGTTGTTTGATCCTTATGTTCCAGGCATCCGGGCTATTACCCTGAACCAGGGCTTGCTGTGGGACTCCTCTGCCCTTTGACTCAATGGGTAAGGGGCTGTTGGATGGTGAAGTCCAGGGCCGCTTTACTAAGAAAAGGTGCTTTTATTATGAAAGAAAAATAACTCCTCTTTATGGAGAACTTCTATCACGGGACTGCCTAAAGAGACTCCTAGTGTTAAAACAACTATGTAACTTAATGAAAAACTATGGCAGAAAATCCTTAGGCGCTTTGTTGCCCTCTTGGCAGACTAGGACCAATTGGATGGTTAGAGAACAAGGCTCCCTATCAAACTTTTTTTCGCCAGCAATGGGATCTCTCATAACTCTTAACATTTCTCGTTGTCGGGAACGATGCGGGTGGCATCTCGAGCTCGGGTCAACTACTCTTTTTCGTTTACGGTTTCGTATCTCAACAAGGGCATTCGATTCTTAGAATATGTCACTTGCCGATACTAGTTCCAGGGCAATAGGGTAAGCTCCTTGCGCTATGATGCTAAAGAGATGCCCCTGAGAATCATATCTCTTAATTGCAGACCATTCGGGGCATATTCCTTTCGACTATGGCATAGGGAGGGCATTTCCTTTAAACAGTAAATTGCCCATATGCAAAGAATTAATGGTCAAGAACTATTTCGCCTTAGGGCAACTTGTCCTATTCCTTAGACTCTTTCCCCTTGCTCGAGCCAATAGAAGTAATCGTCTTCCATGGGATGGCTTGAGGGGCATCTTCCGAAATTCTCCCGAACAGCCTTTTGATTCACTTGCCTTGATAAGAGCGCTAGGCACCGATTCAGTCAACACAGTCCTCTCCACAGGATGTGCCGCCAGATTGTGAAAGACATGACATGCCCACATTAGTAACTAGCAACCTAAAGTTTTGGAGGCTCTCCCTACTTGAACCAAACTTCGCTTCCAATCCATTTCGATAAGCTAATGTAGTTTCAATATTTATCCCCCCAATGACTCCGCCTCGATAGGTTTTCCACTCGAGATGGGAAGTCTTTTTTTTAGTTAAATTCCCAGGCTGAAACCGGGGGTAGCTGAACCGGTGGCTTCCGAAGCGTGTTGGCAACACGTGCGATCCATTTGCAGCACGGGCAAATCAAATTCTCCTTGGGCATGGTTGTCCTGGCCTAATGAAGTACAATACAAGGTGGAATATTGGATCCGGAAGTCTGAGGAGACCATATAGGAGGCAATCCGAAGAAGAGACTCGATCGTAAAGCTATAGCCGAAGATGATCGAGTAGCTGAGGCAAAGTAAGTGAACTAAGGGTTAAGTTCCCGAAGTGACTTTTCCTTAATTTCCCGCGTCGACGTGAACAACTTGTGTGGTGGTAAGCAAGGCGTTAGTATTCTCCGCCAAGTGCTTTCGCTTCCGTTCATGCCATTTCTGAGGCCCACAGAGCGGTATGGCTTTATTCGAAGTCCGTGACCTAGAAATTCGATGCCGTGCACTATCGCAGCTCTTATCCTGTCTAATGATCTGTTTTCTGGGGCCTTCGCCCAGTGTTATACCGAGGTTTGAAAGCAGGCTGTAAAAAGAGACTTATAAACGAAGAAAGAGAGCTTAGTGCAGCGCGAAGAGAAGAGCCTCGAAGCTAGCTATAAGAGCGGTAAATAAGCCCTAAGCTAAAGAAGCAGAAAAGGAAAGGCTAGGGTTCGCGCCTCCGTCCTTAGTTACAGAGGGTGTCAGCTCCCTAACTCCACTCAATTAAGTTTTGTTTCGGTTGGTGTGAAGCGATGTAAGCCTTAAGATGACGGTATGTTCAGCCCCGATTGACTGACTTAGTGTGAAGCTTTTCTATTTAGCCCTAAATGACCCGGTTAAAGAGAGCACTGAATCATTCTTTTCTTTTGGGGTGGAAAGGGAATAAGTTCCATTTGGAATTGAATCAGAGAAGGGTTGGCTCAGGTGGAGGAGCAGAAGTTACTCGACCTAAGCCATAAAGAATATTAGTGTATATGAAGCATGCCACACCTTTCCCATCGGCGCCTTAGCCATTGGTATTGTTTTCACCCACTTGGTGAAGTAGTCTGTAGCGGTGATAACGAAATGGTGACCATGACTAGAAGTTGGAAGAATTTGACGGTCGAAACCGGGTGTGAAACAAACTAGTTGAAGGGGCATCGGACGGGGAAGAAGCTGCAGCGGCACGTCACGAACTAGCTACCAACTGAGCTTCCCTAGATGTAGTAGTAAATCAAGATGGGTGCCGGACATGAAAAGAAGGCCCGGCACCTTCTTATTCTCGGCAGCAAAGGTAGGGCTCTGCTCTGTCTGAGGCTCGTACTGGGCCGGAGCAACGCGTCTGGTCTTGTCGGTCATTTCAGATAGGATGAAAAAAGAATCCATCCGAAGGGCGCGGAGCCCGTAGCGGAGGATATAGATACTACAGTAGCTCTCAACCTGACCTGCCACTTCCGCGGTAGATGAATTGCTTTCTGAATCGGTGACGATTAACATCGCCTGCAATTCCCTCGAACCGATAGCTTTCCTTTGCACCTCGTAAAAAGGAGGCCTCTCCAACTTGCTCGCACGCTTTTCTCTTTTCATTTAATAAGATAATTATGATTGACTTCACAGACTGGTTGCGATAATCCATATGGTATAGAAATCGTGGGTGGAAAGCCTAATATTATATTAGACTGCATGGAAGGATAATAAGGATGGTCAGATTGATTTATAGGATTGAGCATTGTCGTGGGTCCGCCTCTCCTACAGTTATTTGAAATGGTTGGCATACTTTCAGAGCGCCATGTCTTCGTGGTTGAAGGGCTAGGCCTACCTTGGTAGTTGGAATATCTTTATCCTTTCTTTTCACATGATCTTCCGTCGTAGAGAACGCTCCAAGCCGTGCTATATCGATGTCCCCAAGCCGGGGCGTACTCTCAGTTGATAAACTTCCGTCATCTATGTGACGAATGAATGATTAGAGAGCAGCTCCTAGTAGAGTAGTGGCATGGTCATCCAAAGAAGTATCCTTCAGGCTCAGGCGAATAGAACGAATGGATTCTCTGCTACAATGAAGGTCATGGATGGCCAGCCAAGCCAGGCAAAGAGTAATAAATAAATTATTATCTTTGCTCAAAATCTCCAAAAAGCCTTTATTGGAATTGGAAACCGGAGAAGATACTTCAATCCCAATTTCTTAACTGTAGCCGAATTGGCATGTCCTAGTCTCCTATGCCATAAATCATCTACCGGTTCATGAGACATTGTAAAAGCTGTAGCGTGAGAGTCCACCAAGTGAAAGAGCCCCCCGTGCCGAATCCCTTTAGCCATAAATTTCCCCGTCTTTCGGTCCCGGGTAAGAACTCAATATAACTTATTGATTCGCTAAATTGTTGAGCCACAGAGAGAAGATTCTTAGCCGAAAAGGAGTCTACTCAAAAGTATTATGACCATCCATAACTGAAGGAAGAGAGATTGAGCCAACCCGAAAAATTTCCAGTGGAAAGTGAAAACCTGCCCTGGCATTACCTGTATAAGACGAGGAGGAGGTTCAGGCCTCGGCATCGGCAGTCATGTGGTTTGTGCCCCCTGTATCGAGATACCACTTTTGATCTGCTGGAGAGTTCAGCGACATGGCTGAAACCTGATGTGCAAGAGGATCGTCCTGATACGAGAGATTCAACCGATGATAACATTTGATTGCTCAGGTGTGTGGCAAACATGTCCCCTGACAAATCACAGAAGAAGAAGGCTTCGCACCGAGAACGAGAATACCACCGGAGCCCTGACCCCGGTAATTTATGCCCCGTCCTCGATTATCAGATGTGGTTTGCTGAACTTGACTGACTAACACATAATATAATTAGCCAGAGGAGGCGGGCATGCTAAGTAAATAAGATGGCATCAGAATGCACTCTTGGAAGGGCTTTGCGCCTTAGACGTGAAATGCGCATTCCCAGTTGATGCGAATAGTGCAGCACTCCTCACTTTAGAGTAAGAGATGCCCTAAATAGATTAGTCGACAAGCCAAGGTCGATGAAAAGGGCCCTTGCTACTTTTTTATGTTATGAAAATGCATCAAAGCAAAGATAGTATCTGATCTCCATGCGATGCGGCGTGATTCCAATTGCTACGCCTCCCTTCCTCACTTGCCTGCTCCTATTACTCTTCACGGATGGAAGCTTGCAAGGCCGTTAGTGCTGATTTGTGTGGGCATTCGGCAACTCTATGGGGACCCTTGCATCGTGGAGCGCCCAAGGCTTGAGTTGAGGCCTTCTCATAAGAAGAAAACCTTCTCCTTCTCCGACATGTCTCGAATATCCAGCCGAAAACTTCTTCATGTAGTCGCTTATCGTACCTGTCTTAGTAAACTTTTTTAGCTCGCGGCATTATATTCGACATTCTCAGGGAGGAATTGGGTCCTCAATTCTCGCTTAAGGTCCTTCCAGGGGTCGATGGTGCACAGGTGGTTCGAGATGTCGTTGTACTTGGTCCGCCACCACAACTTGGCATTCCCGGACAAGTACATTAAGGCCATCGAGACCTTAGCTTCTTCGCTGACTAGTCTAGCTCCACTTTGTCGGGTAAATCACTTTTTCCTGACGAGTTGAGTAAGAGTAAGCGCTTTGCAAGGAAAGGAAGCCATCCGTGCAGGTAGAACCTTTCATTCCCTCTATCTTCGACTTTCTCCTACCTAGCCCTGAGAAAGGTGAATTTTCCAGTAAGTGATCTTCGAAATCGCTCATCTTCTTAGTAGCCCAAGGATCTGGGAACCTCGCCAAAAGGTATGTTCCCATACTTGGCTTGGCCTTTACTAGTAACCATTCTGACAAGAAGTACGATCGTGGTAAAGAGAAAGAGCTAGGGCTAGCATCCACTTTCCCCTTTCCAATAGTAGAGGGTAGCTGACTAGGGAGAGGTCCTTCTGGTCTACTCCTATCTATCCTATATAAGAGCATGAGAACGAGAGGGCGGCACTTGGTTGTCGGCTGGCGTGCCCTTTTTACGATTATAGGAGGCCGATACTGCTGGACTAGATGAAAAGAGCATGCCGAAGATAGTGAAGACTCCAAAAAGGCCCTGGGGATGTAGCGTGTACATACTACTCGGGACAAGAAGAAAGTGTCTTCTCTCTTCTTAACCTGATTCTGCCCATTCTATCTCCATGAGACTGTCTGGGTCTTGATTTGCCTTGACAGTAGGATAGAGGTTCGGATAGAGAGGTGGTTCACTTATTAATTAATAAGAAAGAAGCCTCCTCTTGTTGCCGAGCCGTCCTAAAAAGTGGGGTATCTTCCGTCTATACCAGGTAGTATGCTGCTGATCAAAGAGCGACTTAACTCCCCATTCATCCGAAGTAGTATTTTAGTATAGAACAGAGGCATTCTGAGCCGACTACTACGACTACATGCGCATCTAGTGCAGTGGCTTGGAAGCAAGCTACCTTGACCATCTTCCGAAGTTCTAAATAATTTACTGATCAAACGCTGTAGGGGCGGACTGCTCTACATTCAGCCACGCCACAGTGACCCCGCACTTGTCATGGAGATGGATTCCATAGCTTCAGAAGACGTGCACACTGTTAAAAGCAGTGGTGTGGATGGTAAGACGAGCAATGTTATTCATTTTTGCTTTATTCTTTACCCATTTTTTTCCATGATTCATCTCATTTGTTGGAATGCACAAAGCATCTAGTCGTTTTCACAGACATGCCCGCGCTTTGATTAAAGATCATAATCAGTCTTATCTTAGAACTTTCTAACCAATCATTTAAGGTAGTAAGGCGGACGAGGTTGTAAAGAAAGTCGGCTTTTCCGCAAAGGCACGTGTGGAGGCGAGGTTGAAGGCGGGATTTGGTTTATGCGGAGAGAGGATCTTCTTTCAGTGGAGTTTTTAGTCTTTTTCTCTCAATTCATTTTTAAAAATGGAAAAGTGAACAGGAATGGCTTCTCACAGCTCTTTACTTTGACTCTGAATCTTTATTTTATGGCAGTCCTCATGCTCACGATAATTTCTATGGACATCTCTGACTAAAGCGGCGCAATCTCACAACCTGCCCTACTCGTTCACCTGCGCTCGTTCCCGCCAGCCAAGCAGGTTTTATCTATATTGGTATACCTGGTCTCGTAGTCAGTAATTTTCTTACTAAGGTAGTATATGGCCCTTTCCTTCTGTTTTCGTCGTATTGAGCCAACATAAACCCTATAGTAGTTTCAGTGACTGATAGGTATAGTAATAAAGGCTTTCGTGGCGTTAGAGGCACTAGAATTGGTTGACTCTGGAGGTCTCCCTTTATTTTGTCAAAAGCTTTCTGGCAGGCTTCATCCCATTTTCCTGCGTCATTTTTCTTTAGAAGCTTGTTATAGGCTCGCAAGTGAAGGTTAATTGAGATATGAAGCGGCTAATGTATTGCACGCGACCGAGAAAACCCCTAATTTCTTTCTCGGTTCGTGGAGGTAGCATTTCTTGGATGGCCTTGACTTGTGCAGGGTCGACCTCTTTGACTGACGATAAACCCTTAAAGTTTTCCCGATGTGACACCAAAGGCGCATTTTGGGGGATTAAGCCTCAACTGGTCGGGCACAAAGTTGGAAAAGAAGGCGATACGGTCTGGGTACAATGGGCAGAAAAAGGGGTGGAGATGTGTTGATCCCACCACCAATAAAATAAAGCAAACGTCTCGCCACATCTTGTCTTTGATGAGGCATCATCATGGTGGTCTACCGAGAATGTAGTGTTGCCAGACTCGGAGAGTTTAGACACGAGTATGCGAGCTGTAATGACCAGAGATTGGCCGTTAAGCTGCCATGACCATAGGTAGGCAGTGCCAAATGAGAACTTTGCGAAACAAAAAAAAAGATAGCTATTGTAGGAAGTGGGCTCTTTGCTCCTTCCCAGATCGGACTAGCTTCGTAGTTCCGTGGATTCGAGAAGTGGTTCCAACGAACCGGGTAAGGTATGAAGCAGCATTAGCCTCAGAATCCACATCTGAATCCCCCTACGAAGCAGAATAATCAGCATCCGATTGCTTCATATGAATCATACAAAGCGGATGAGGCACCCCAAGGGCAGACTAGGGCACTCCCTTTTTTCAGGAAGGAAGGAAGAACGAGGCCTTTTCAGCCTGACCCGATGAAGAAGAGGGATAGGGTTATAGCCCTACCAATACGTAGAGTAGCTCGGTAATGAATAGCCCAGCCTCCCTTACCCTGTGAAGTGAAGCAACCGAAATCCTATTTTCTGGATGATCAGTCTCCCAGTAATAGCCCAAGTAGTGAGCGGTCCAATTGAATTGTCTGGCGGAAGCTCGTTGTTGCGCATGATTCTTTCTTTCTCCGTTCGATCATTCTTCACACTTGAATTAGGAGGGGATTTTTTTCTCCTATTTGTGTCTGTCTCGTTGATGAGAGGATTTTCTCTGGCTGTCACCCATGCAGTTAGATCTCTAACCAGTGAGTAGCACAGTAACAGGTCTCCTAAAGACTTATCGTCGAGGGACGGGTACC